AACAGTATCTCTTGTTTTTCATTCCCAATCCCGTAGGAATGAATACTATGATTCACGTTCCGAACAGGCATGAATACAGCGTCTATAGGATAACTTCCATTTTGAAAGTTAGGTGGCATTTTTATAAGATATCCGCGATTTCTCTCAATTTCTAATCCAATACACAAATTAATTCGTTCTGTCAAGCCAGCTATATGTTGTATATTGTCGACGATTTCTACATAAGGCGGTAAGATGATATCTTGAGCAGTTACATATCCAGGACCTCTGACACAAATAGACGCATCACAAGTTCCATATAGATTACTTCTCAATACAATTTCTTTCAAATTCATTATAATTTCGTGTATCGATTCTTGAATACCCGTTATAGTAGCATATTCATGGGGGACGTTTTCAAATTTTACTCGCGTGATACACGTTCCTTCTATTTCTCCAAGCAAAGCCCTTCGCATCGCAATGCCTATTGTATCGGCTTGGCCTTGCATAAGTGGAGACAGAATAAAGCGCCCGTAATAAAGACGTTTACTATCTGCTCTTGATTCAACACACTTCCACTGTAGTGTCCGAGTAGATACTGTTACTTTCTCTCGAACCATAGTAATATTATTTTATTTGATTGAATTATTTATTTCTCTTGTTTCTTTTGAAATTTCTTCATTGTTCATTTCTACACACGTCTTTTTTTCGGCGGTCTGCAGCCATTATGTGGCATAGGGGTTACATCCCGTACAAAAGTTAATAGTATCCCACTCCTACGAATAGCTCGTAATGCTGCGTCTCTTCCTAGACCGGGACCCTTTATCATGACTTCTGCTCGTTGCATACCTTGATCGACGACTGTACGAATAGCGTTTGCTGCTGCAGTTTGAGCAGCAAAGGGTGTCCCTCTTCTCGTACCCTTGAATCCACAAGTACCGGCCGAGGACCAGGAAACCACCCGGCCCCGTACATCTGTAACCGTGACAATGGTATTATTGAAACTTGCTTGAACATGAATAACTCCTTTTGGTATTCTACGTGCACTCTTACGTAAACCAACCCGTACATTCCTACGTGAACCAGCTCTCGGTATAGCTTTTGCCATATTGTATCATCTCATAAATATGAGTCAGAAATCTATGGATATATCCATTTCATGCCAAAAAAGATTCTTTATTTGTACATTGAGCCCTTATAGTATAGTTATAGTATAGTGATACTATAGTGATAGTGAGTCTGATTATCCTTGTCTTTGTTTATGTCTCGGGTTGGAACAAATTACTATAATGCGTCCCCGCCTGCGGATTAGTCGACATTTTTCACAAATTTTACGAACTGAAGCTCTTATTTTCATATTTGTTATTCCTTATCTTAATTCTGAATCTATTTCATTGGTAGAAAATAAGTTTCTTGAAATTTTTTATCTTGACTCGGATTGAATAAAAACCACCTAATCTTTCGAATCCTTGTTTCGTAGTCGATAAATTATACGTCCTCTGGTTGAATCATAACGACTTACTTCAATTTTTACTTTATCTCCCGGCAGTATCCGTATAAAACTACGTCGGATCTTTCCTGAAACATAACCTAGAATCAGATCTTGATTATCTAAGCGAACCCGGAACATGCCGTCGGGAAGCGATTCAGTAATTAAACCTTCATGGATCCATTTTTGTTCTTTCATTTCAGGCCAAACCTCCTTGAAGTCTCAACTAATGGAGGAGAAATGGCGTTAGATAACTCATACCCTTGCTTTTTTTTTTACAAACAGGAAGAGATTTTGGATCACATTTCGATATTAAAAGGATTACCATATATAACACAAAATTTCTCCGCCGATTCCTTCTAGTCGAGCCTCGCGGTCTGTCATTATACCTCTCGAGGTAGAAAGAATTACAATCCCCATCCCACCTAAAATTCTAGGAATTCGTTGAGAGTTAGAATAGATTCGTAGACCGGGTCGACTGATCCGTTTTAAATTTAAAAAATTTCTATAGGGTTTTTTCCTATTCCTTCGATGTCGCAGGGTTAAAACCAAAAAATCTTTGTTTTTTTCTCGGTGTTTTCTGACGTTTTCGATAAAACCTTCTCGGAAAAGTATTTTAACAATATTTTCGGTAATATTAGTCGATGGTATACGAACAACTCGTTTTCTATCCATACCAGCATTTCGTATAGAGGTTATTATCTCAGCAATAGTGTCTCTACCCATGATAAACTAAATTTATTGGTGCCTCAAAATTGGATATAATCAACATGTTTTTCTTGTTTTTATTAGTTTATGAATATTAATTTTTCAAGATATATGCGTGAGACATAATCTACTAATTAATCTAATTCTTAATCGATTTATTTAAAATACCTCAAGGACATTACGATCTCATTTTATAATACCTCAGTAGCTTATAATACCTCGGGAGCTAATGAAACTATTTTAGTAAAATTTAATTGTCTCAATTCCCGCGGGATTGCACCAAAAATGCGAGTTCCTTTTGGATTTCCTTCTTGATCAATTACAACTGCAGCATTGTCATCATATCGTATTATCATGCCGCTGTCACGTTTAAGTTCTTTACAGGTACGAACAATGACAGCCCTGACTACTTCAGATTTTTCTAGGGGCATGTTTGGTACTGCTTCTTTGATCACAGCAACAATAACGTCACCAATATGAGCATATCGGCGATTACTAGCCCCTAGAATGCGAATACACATCAATTCTCGAGCCCCGCTGTTATCCGCTACATTTAAATGGGTCTGAGGTTGAATCATATTTTTTAGTATATTCTTTCAATACAAAGGATGAAGAAAATAAAAGAAATATTTTTTGGCTAAAAAAGAAACCTGCGGTTTTATTTCATCCCAAGACCCAGTTCTGCCGGTTCGACATTTTTATCCTGAAATAATAAATTGAGTTCGGATAGGCATTTTGGATGCTGCTATTAAAACAGCCCGCCTGGCTATATTTTCGGTTACTCCACCTATTTCATATAGTATTCGTCCCGGCTTAACAACAGCTACCCAATATTCAGGGGATCCTTTCCCCGAACCCATACGTGTTTCAGCCGGTCTTACTGTAACTGGTTTATCGGGAAATATACGGACCCATATTTTTCCGCCGCGGCGTGCATTTCGTGTCATTGCTCGCCGACCTGCTTCGATTTGTCTAGATGTGATCCAAGCGGGTTCAAGTGCTTGAAGAGCATATTTACCGAAACAAATATGATTACCTCGATAAGATATTCCCTTCATTCTTCCTCTATGTTGTTTACGGAATCTAGTTCTTTTGGGGTTATAGTTGATGGTTGGTTCGGGGAATTCCATCTCTACTACAGAACTGGACGTGAGAGTTTCTTCTCATCCGGCTCCTCGCGAATAAAATAAAAAGTATTCAAAATAAAATTTCAATTCATTTGAATAGATATTAGAACGTTTTTATAAAATTTTTTATAAAAAAAATCTTTATTTTCTTTTGTCCTTATATCTAAGTTTACTAATAAAAAAAAGAGAAAGTTTTCGCGGGCGAATATTTACTCTTGCAATCTTCATTTCAGTCGTAGCACTTGTTCGTGACTTCTTATAATAGATGAATTTATTTCCGGTTTATTTCGCCATCCCAACTAGAAAATCAGTAAGATTCAGTTGTTCAATAGAATCTTTTGTATTCACAGGTTTCATCGTTCCCACCGCTTCGTACTTAATGATTAGGTCAGAATTCTACAACGGAGCTCACAATCGAATTCATTCTTGAGTCAACCTTCTTAGTCTTTATTGGCTCGAAGCTCTTGATTTTTTCTATTACGTAGATTCATTTAATATTTCATTATGGATAAATCAATTAGTATTGATGCTTTATTACACTGTCTTTTATGAGATGACTCACAGACCTTACATATTGGAATTCTATATCATAGGTATTTTTTTATCTCTTTCTCTCATCCTTCCACCCGCGCCCTATTCTATATCTGTATTTTGCTTTATTTAAACTTAGAATGAAAGTTTATTCAAAAAAATTTCAGTTGTTACAAAGATATGACCGATTTAGTATATCTTGACTGGTTCTTTTAGATTCAGATAATACGAAGTGATGAGTTGGTTTTCAGACAGACTACCGGGCTGGTCTTTTTTAATCCTAACCTAACCCTAACAAAAACCAACGAGTCACACACTAAGCATAGCAATTATATCAAAAGGTCAATCAAATTTTTATTTTACCCTATAGAATTAAGAATTAGTTTGATTGGTTAGAAAACGTATGAACGAGTTTACCCCGATTTTGTTCTATCAATAGGGATAAGGGAAAAACAATTAAAGTTTTTTTATTCCCCTTCCTTGTCTATAAAAATCCAAATTTTAATGCCTAATACCCCATAGATAGTCCGAACTGTATAGGAACAATAATCAATTTGAGCTCGAATGGTTTGTAGGGGAACCCTACCCTCTCTGATCCATTCGACACGTGCAATTTCTTTTCCGTCGATACGCCCTGAAATTTGTACTTGAATTCCTTTTGTATCTGCTTGTTCAGTTAATTCAATAGCCTTTTTCATTGCTTTTCGAAATGAAACTCTATTCTTTAATTGTCCGGCTATAAATTCTGCAAGAATATTAGGGTTTCTATAAGGCTTTGTAATTCTTGTAATAGCAATGTTAAGTTTTCGGTTCACATAATGAAATTCTTTTTCTAGATTCATCTGTAATTCCTCGATTCCTCGCGGTCTACTTTCGATTAATAACTTTGGGAATCCCATAAAGATTACGACTTGGATCAAGTCAATTCTTTTTTGAATCTCTATGCGCGCAATCCCGTCGGCACCAGAGGATAGTTTCATATTCTTTTGTACATAATTTTTGATAAAATTTCTTATTTTTTGATCTTCTTGTATACCCTCAGAATAATTTTTGGGTTGTGCAAACCAAAGGGAATGATGACTCTGAGTTGTACCAAGTCTAAAACCAAGTGGATTTATTTTTTGTCCCATACTACCTCACCACTATACACATCAGGATATACCATA